AAGGAATTTACACTTATCCAAAGAGATTTAAGGATTGTACTTTCTATTCTAGATTAATAATAAAGAGATCTCATTTGTATTATGTATTAGGCGGATATATGGATTATAGATAGGCTAACAATCGAATTAGGAATTCGTTGGGATTCTTACCGTTTTTTTTTCATAGGAGCCGAACCATCAAACGAGTTCTGCATCATGAACTTCGTACTGGGCTTATTTCTTAGATTTGCTTAGATCGGTTCGATAAAGTCATATCGGAAGGAATTGGGAGATTGAATAGGAAATAACATTTTTTGAACGAAAGAAAAAAAGCGTTTCTTAAATTTCATTTTAGAATATTTAGTTTAGAATAATAATAATCTTTTAAAATGAAATTTAAGAAACTCTACCCATCTATAAATATCAAATAGATGGGGTATTTCTCGTAAATATAGAAAAAGTATGTAGGAATTATGATCCATATTCGAAATGAATATGGATCTTGCTTCCTATCAATTACTTTCTAAAAAAGGTCTTATACAACGAAACCCTGTATCTGGAACCAGATTTGAACTGGTGACACGAGGATTTTCAGTCCTCTGCTCTACCGACTGAGCTATCCAGATCATTTCCAATGGAACATTCCATCCTCATTTTAGGAGAGGACTGGGGTCTATGTCAATTAAAGGTACAGGGGGGGAATTACAAAGTTTTCCCCAAGTCCTGTATGTAATTTCTTAGGTCTTTAAAAAGACGACTTTGCAAGTTGTAAGTTTCGGTATGAGTAATGCTATTGATTGTGAATCATTCAATTAGGGATTCCTTTCTAAATTTAGATGTGTATTCTATATCACATGTGATAAGAGAAAGTCATTTACGCCCCCATACGTTGGTTGAAAAAAAAAAGGAGAAAAGGGAATTGGGAACCGCCAGCAAAAAAGAAAAAAGGGGTAGGATAGATAGAAAATAGGCTTTTGGGGATAGAGGGACTTGAACCCTCACGATTTTAAAAGTCGACGGATTTTCCTATTACTATAAATTTCATTGCTGTCGGTATTGACATGTAGAACGGGACTCTATCTTTATTCTCGTCCAATTAATTAATCAGTTCTTTAAAAAAAGACTAAAACTATCAGACTATGGAGTGGGGTGATTTGATGAATGAATATTCGATTCTTTCTTGAATGTGGAATCAATTCCCACCAATTCTTCTATTTTTCATCTAAAAAAATACAGATGCAGACTCGGGCCGTCATTCCTTTTTTTTAGATATTTTAGTATTCAATAGATCCGTTTATCCTTCATCTTTTCTGAAGTTTCGATGAAAAGATTCATCTACCAACGCAGTCAACTCCATTTGTTTTAGAACAGCTTCCATCGAGTCTCTGCACCTATCCCCTTTTCGCTTTATGAACCTTTATTTTGAGAAGACAGGATTTGGCTCAGGATTGCCCATTTTTTTTAATTCCGGGGTTTCTCTGAATTTGAAAGTTATCACCTAGTAGGTTTCCATACCAAGGCTCAATCCAATTAAGTCCGTAGCGTCTACCGATTTCGCCATATCCCCTTCCCTTTTGTTTTGAGATTAGGATCTCATTATGAGATCATTTTTTTTTTTTTCATTTCTGCAGGAACCTTTGCATTTTTTAGGTTTAGGTATCGATTACCATCTCTAAAAAAGATTTTCTTTCTAAACCTGTATTTGCTCCAATCAAATTGGATTTTATCCTTGGTATATCGGCAATTCAATATAGATTGACATATACCCTTTCTATATGTTTTTATTACTGCAACTTTTCCCATGTAAGTTGGTATACTTGAAGGATCGATTCTTTTTTTTTTTTTCTTAACTGCCTCCTTTACGAACGAAAGCCGAGGAATGTCCGATTAGTTATAATTATAACTAAGTAAATAATTCAACTTCTTCGAAAAAAATAGAAAAAAAGAGTAGAATTATTATAATATAACTAAAGAGGTGTAATAAAAAGAATTTCCAATGGAATAAAAAAATCCAATTTGACTATACTACAAACAAATATTTAAGATTGACTATAAAATCAAATAGAATCCAATTTCTATTTAGAGATAAAGAACTAGAAGTTCTATATCGCTATATGAATCATTATGTTCTATAATATTCACTATTTATTTTATTCCAAAATTCTAGATTTGACGATTTTTCTACTATATTTCTATAGACAGTACACTATACACTAATACTATAAGTGTATTGAATTCCTATGCATAGAAAATTTTTCTTATTTTTATTATGTGGGGCCCGCTTAGCTCAGAGGTTAGAGCATCGCATTTGTAATGCGATGGTCGTCGGTTCGATTCCGATAGCGGGCTTTTCCCTATTTTTTTCCTTTTTTATACCATTAAAGACTATTGAAAAAAGTTTCTTCCCTTAATCCATTTATTAACTTATAAGATAGGAACTCCCAACTAGGCCAGGAAAAGGATTTTATATATAATAATAATATAATAATAGTAATAGAAAGTCTGACTATTTATCCCTTTT